TAATTATTTAATTCTTAATAAGATAAGATATCTTTATAAATAATAACAGGTACAAATAGTAAATTGAGGTATCCTTTATATGATAACTTTAGACTTTCCCTCTGTTTTGGTGCCTTTAGTAGGCTTAGTATTTCCGGCAATGGCAATGGCTTCTTTATTTCTTCATGTTCAAAAAAATAAGACTGTTTAGGTCTGATGGGCCCAACTCTCATCCATTTTTTTTCAAAACTAAGACTTGTATCATAACGCAGATACCTTTTTATTGTAAGAAGGTATAACATGCGGCGCTTACGTCGAAAGGGGCTATTTGAACTGTAGAAAGAGGATATGGGGGTAAAGGAATTATATCTATTTGAAAAAATCTCAGGATCGCCGGATGGCTGAACTGTAAAACCGTTACATCTATATATATATCGACGGGATCATACGAAGGGTATGTTTTATTTTAGATCTAACCAATTTGATAAATTACTTGATAAATTACTCTTAAAAGTTTACATCAAACTAAGTACTAGTTGATGAGAGTTACTTCGGAAACAAAAATAGTAAAGTATAGGGGTATTCTCTCAATTCCAATAAAACGAAACCAGATCAAGTATGAGTTGTCGATCAGAACATATATGGATACAACCTATAACGGGGTCGCGAAAAACAAGTAATTTCTGCTGGGCCATTATCCTTTTTTTAGGTTCATTAGGATTCTTATTGGTTGGAACTTCCAGTTATCTTGGGAGAAACTTGATATCTTTATTTCCGTCTCAGCAAATCCTTTTTTTTCCACAAGGGATTGTGATGTCTTTCTATGGGATCGCGGGTCTCTTTATTAGCTCCTATTTGTGGTGCACAATTTCGTGGAATGTAGGGGGTGGTTATGATCGATTCGATAGAAAAGAAGGGATGGTGTGTATTTTTCGTTGGGGATTCCCTGGAAAAAATCGTCGCATCTTCCTCCGATTCCTTATAAAGGATATTCAGTCCGTCAGAATAGAAGTTAAAGAGGGTATTTATGCTCGCCGTGTCCTTTATATGGATATCAGAGGCCAGGGGGCCATTCCCTTGACTCGTACTGATGAGAATGTTACTCCACGGGAAATCGAACAAAAAGCTGCCGAATTGGCCTATTTCTTGCGTGTACCGATTGAAGTATTTTGATAAATTAGCTGAGAGAATGAATGCTTTCTCAGCAGGAAGGAAAAACTAAAGAATCCCTCTTTTCGATACCACAACTTAACTGAAGTTTCTTCATAACGCTCATTCTAGTCAAAGAAGACGTATACGTAACGTAATAACCACAAAACAAAACTATTTTTGTGGTCTTTTGTGTGTATGGAAATCTACACAACTTAATTCAATAACAAAAAAAATAAGTAACAAATCTAAAAAAAGTATTAATCCTTTCTATTTTATATCAAAGCATTTCGAAATACATAAATTCTTTTATTCCGGACTCTGAGTAGTCATTGAATTTTTTTAAAAATATAAGATATTTTGATATAATGATAGAAAATAATATTCATTACTTAAATAAAGCAATTCTTTCAGGCAGTCATCGATTCGTCGAAGGGGGGATACTTGCTTCGAATTTGACCAATTACTATATATGTACACAATATAATATTTTTTTGTTAATTCTTTGAATTCGAAGTGTATTCTTAATCTATTTCTGTATTATTTCTACATTAAAGGACTAACTCCGAAATCACAAATAAAAAACAGTTAATAGATTAATAAGTTCGATACTTTGTAATAGAACTCATGCATGAGATAAATATTGGATGGCGTAGAGTCAACTAATGAGGTCGGTTCATTAAAAATTCATAGAACGAAATGAAAAAATGTCAAAAAAGAAAGCATTCACCCCTCTTTTATATCTTGCATCTATAGTATTTTTGCCCTGGTGGATTTCTCTTTCATTTAATAAAAGTATGGAATCTTGGGTTACTTATTGGTGGAATACTAGGCAATCCGAATTTTTTTTGAATGATATTCAAGAAAATAATATTATAGAAAATTTCATCGAATTGGAGGAAATCCTTATTTTGGAGGAAATGATCAAGGAATACTCGGAGACACATCTACAAAACCTTCGTATAGGAATCCACAAAGAAACGCTCCAATTAATCAAGATACACAACGAGGATCATATCCATACGATTTTGCACTTCTCGACAAATATAATATGTTTCGTTATTCTAAGTGGTTATTCTTTTTTGGGTAATGAAGAACTTGTTATTCTTAACTCTTGGGCTCAGGAATTCCTATATAACTTAAGTGACACAATAAAAGCCTTTTCTATTCTTTTATTAACAGATTTATGTATCGGATTCCATTCGCCCCATGGTTGGGAACTAATGATTGGCTTTGTCTACAAAGATTTTGGATTTGCTCATAATGATCAAATTATATCTGGTCTTGTTTCTACTTTTCCAGTCATTCTAGATACTCTATTTAAATTTTGGATTTTTCGTTATTTAAATCGTGTTTCTCCGTCACTTGTAGT